ATACCTATTCGAACCCCCTTTACCTGTAGGAGTACATCTTGGATCTGCCGATTTTGTTATGGTCAGAGTCCTACTCACGGCGACCTGGTTGAATTGGGAGAAGCCGTAGGTATTATTGCAGGTCAATCGATTGGAGAACCGGGTACTCAATTAACATTAAGAACCTTTCATACCGGCGGAGTATTCACAGGAGGTACTGCGCAACATGTGAGAACTCCTTATAATGGAAAAATAAAATTCAATAAGGATTTAGTTTATCCAACACGTACACGTCACGGACATCCTGCTTTTCTATGCTCTACGGACTTGTATGTAACTATTACCAGTGAAGATATTATACATAATGTGAATATTCCATCAAAGAGTTTTCTTTTAATTCAAAACAATCAATATGTAGAATCAGAACAAGTGATTGCCGAGATTCGGGCAGGAATATCCACTTTGAATTTTAAGGAGAAAGTTCGAAAACACATTTATTCTGACTCAGATGGCGAAATGCATTGGAGTACCGACGTGTATCATGCACCCGAATTTACGTATGGTAATATTCATTTATTACCAAAAACAAGTCATTTATGGATATTATTAGGAGGTCCGTGCAGATCGAGTCTAGTCTCCCTTTCGCTTCACAAAGATCAAGATCAAACGAACGCGGATTCTCTTTCTCTCAAACGAAGAGATTTTTCTTCCAAACTATCAGTAAATAACGCCCCTAGGAGGTACAAATTCTTTAGTTCGGATTTTTATTGTAAAAAAAAAGAGAGCATTTCGAATTATTTAGACTTTAATCGAATCCTATGTACTGGTCATTGTAATCTCCTATATTCGGCCGTTCTCCGGGAAAATTCTAATTTATTGTCAAAGAGGCGAAGAAATAGATTTCTTATGCCACTTCAACCGATTCATGAACGCGAAAATGAATTAATATCCACTTTCGGTATATCGATTGAAATTCCCTTAAATGGTATTTTTCGTCGAAATAGTATTCTTTCTTATTTTGATGATCCTCGATATCGAAGAAAGAGTTCGGGAATTACGAAATATGGGACTATCGAAATGCAGTCAATCGCTAAAAAGGAAGATTTGATTGAATATAAAGGAGTTAAGGAATTTAAGTCAAAATCCGAAGTGAAAGTAGATCGATTTTTTTTCATTCCTGAAGAAGTGCATATCTTACCCGGATCTTCTTCCATAATGGTACGGAACAATAGTATCATTGGGGTAGATACACAAATCGCTTTAAATATACGAAGCCGGGCAGGGGGGTTGGTTCGGGTAGATAGGAAAAAAAAAAGAATTGAACTGAAAATATTTTCTGGAGATATCCATTTTCCTGGAGAGACAGATAAGATATCCCGACATAGCGGCGTTTTGATACCGATACCACCAGGAACCGGAAAAATAAATTCCAAAAAATTAAAAAATTGGATCTATGTCCAACGGATTACACCCAGCAAAAAGGGGTATTTTATTTTGGTTCGACCTGTCGTCATATATGAACTAATGGACGGTGTAAATGTAGCAACACTTTTCCCTCCCGATCTATTGAAGGAAAGGGACAACATACGACTTCGAGTTGTAAATTATATCCTTTATGGAAATGGCAAACCGATTCGAGGAATTTTTGATACAAGTATTCAATTAGTCCGTACTTGTTTAGTATTGAATTGGGATAAAGAAAAAAAAAAAAAAAATTCTTCGAGCAAAGAAATCCGCGCGTCTTTTATTGAACTAAGGACAAATGGTTTAATTCGACATTTCCTAAGAATCGACTTGATGAAATCCCCTATTTCGGATATCGGAAAAAGGAAGGATTCCCCGGGTTCGGGATTGCTCTCTGATAATGGATCAGATTGCACCAATATCAATCCGTTTTCTTCCATTTTTTTCTATTCTAAGGTAAAAATTCAACAATTACTTAACCCAAGTCAAGGAACTATTCATACGTTGTTGAATAAAACGAAGGAATTCCAATCATTGATAATTTTGTTATCATCCAATTGTTCTCGAATGGACCCATTCACCCGCGTAAAATATCAGAATAGAGTAAACGAATCAATTAAAAAAAATCTAATTAGGAATTCGCTAGGCCCTTTAGGATCACTCTATCCAATTGGGAATTGTTATTCATTTTCCGATTTACTAACTCACAATCATATTTTTATAACTAACTATTTGCAACTTGACAATTTTAAACAGACCTTTCAAGTAATTAAATATTATTCAATGGATGAAAATGGGAAAATTTATAATCAGGACCCTTGTACATCTAATAATATTGTTTTGAATCCATTCAATTTGAATTGGTATTTTTTCTGTCATAATTATTGTTATTTTAAAGAGACATCTACAATAATAAGTCTTGGACAGTTTATTTGTACAAATGTGTGTATAGCCAAAAAAAGAACACACCTAAAGTCGGGTCAAGTTATATTTGTTCAAGTCGACTCCGTAGTAATACGATCAGCTAAGCCCTATTTGGCCACCCCAGGAGCAACTGTTCATGGACATTATGGGGAAATCCGTTACGAAGGAGATATCTTAGTTACATTTATATATGAAAAATCAAGATCTGGTGATATAACGCAGGGTCTTCCAAAGGTGGAACAAGTATTAGAAGTTCGTTCGATTGATTCAATATCGATGAATCTAGAAAAGAGGATTGAGGGTTGGAACAAATGTATAACAAAAATTCTTGGAATTCCTTGGGGATTCTTGATTGGTGCTAAGCTAACTATAGCTCAAAGTCGTATCTCTTTGGTTAATAAAATCCAAAAAGTTTACCGATCCCAGGGGGTGCAGATTCATAATAAACATATTGAAATTATTGTACGTCAAATAACATCAAAGGTGTTGATTTCGGAAGATGGAATGTCTAATGTTTTTTCACCCGGAGAACTGATTGGATTGTTGCGAGCAGAACGAATGGGTCGAGCTTTCGAAGAAGTGATCTGTTACCGAGCTGTCTTACTGGGAATAACAAGAGCATCTCTCAATACTCAAAGTTTCATATCGGAAGCGAGTTTTCAAGAAACTTCTCGAGTTTTAGCAAAAGCTGCTCTTCGGGGGCGTATCGATTGGTTAAAAGGTCTGAAAGAAAACGTTGTTTTGGGAGGAATGATACCCGTTGGGACTGGAGTGAAAGGATTAGTACATCCTTCAAAACAACATAATAAGATTCCCTTGGAAACAAAAAAAAAGAATCTATTCGAGAGGGAGATGAGAGATCTTTTATTTCACCAAAGAAAATTATTTGACTCTTTGCTTTCAAAGAGTTTCGATGATACATCCGAACAGTCTTTTATAGGATTTACTAAGTCCTAAGGAAGGATTCCGTCCTTTGATTAAGTATAGTAAAAAAAAAAGAAAAATGAATGAATAGAAAAGAATAATGTAATGGCTTAGGTTGTCTATATACCGATAATCTACGGTAGGGCTGAAGGTTCCGTCGGAACAATTTTATATTTCCGTTTCAGGGTTGCTCGTCTCTTTTTTTTTTTTCAAAAGGGGGGGGGAAATGACAAGAAGATATTGGAGCATCGATTTAGAAGAAATGATGGAGGCGGGGGTTCATTTTGGCCATGGTATTAGGAAATGGAATCCTAAAATGGCACCTTATATCTCTGCAAAGCGTAAGGGTATTCATATTACAAATCTTACGAGAACTGCTCGTTTTTTATCAGAAGCTTGTGATTTACTTTTTGAGGCAGCAAGCCAAAGAAAACAATTCTTAATTGTTGGTACCAAAAAAAAAGCCGCCGATTTAGTAGCATGGGCTGCAATAAAGTCCCGATGTCATTATGTTAATACAAAGTGGCTCGGTGGTATGTTAACAAATTGGTCCACTACAGAAACGAGACTTCAGAAGTTTAGGGACTTGAGAATGGAACAAAAAACAGGAATACTTAATCGTCTTCCAAAAAGAGATGCAGCTATGTTAAAAAGACAGTTATCTCATTTGGAAAGATATCTGGGCGGGATTAAATATATGACACGGTTACCCGATATTGTAATCATCGTTGATCAGCACGAAGAATATACGACCCTACGTGAGTGTATTACTTTAGGAATTCCAACAATTTGTTTAATTGATACAAATTGTGACCCCGATTTAGCAGATATTTCGATTCCTTCTAATGATGACGCTATAGCCTCAATCCGATTAATTCTTAACAAATTTGTGTTCGCTATTTGTGAGGGCCGTTCTAGCTATATAAGAAACTCTTGATTAATAATAAGATAAATAACTTAAACCACATAGATTTATGCTATTTATATAATTGATTACGATTTCTAAATTTCAAAAAAGAGATAAAAATAACTGGTGATATTTTATGATTAGTTAGTATTCAAAATCTTAGTTGGTATTCTAAAATATCCGATTTAAGTAGGCAAAGAGATGGTTGAATGTTGAATCATAATTATTTTGTTTAAAGTTCGATTTTTCCGAGGTCAATATGAATGTTCTAACAAACACACTAAAAGGTTTATACGATGTATCTGGTGTGGAAGTAGGCCAACATTTCTATTGGAAAATAGGTGGGTTTCAAGTCCACGGCCAAGTCCTTATTACTTCTTGGTTTGTAATTGCTATCTTATTAGGTTCGGCTGCTCTAGCTGTTCGGAATCCACAAACCATTCCGACTGGAGGTCAGAATTTTTTCGAATATATTCTTGAATTTATTCGTGATATCAGTAAAACCCAAATTGGAGAAGAATATGGCCCTTGGGTTCCTTTTATTGGAACTATGTTTCTATTTATTTTTGTTTCTAATTGGTCAGGGGCACTTTTACCTTGGAAAATTATACAACTACCTCATGGGGAATTAGCTGCACCCACGAATGATATAAATACTACAGTTGCTTTGGCTTTACTCACGTCAGCGGCTTATTTCTATGCGGGTCTTAGCAAAAAGGGATTAAGTTATTTCGGGAAATATATTCAACCAACTCCAATACTTTTACCCATTAACATTTTAGAGGATTTCACAAAACCCTTATCGCTTAGTTTTCGACTTTTCGGGAATATCTTAGCTGATGAATTAGTTGTTGTTGTTCTTGTTTCTTTAGTACCTTTAGTGATTCCTATACCTGTTATGTTCCTTGGATTATTTACAAGTGGTATTCAAGCTCTTATTTTTGCAACCTTAGCTGCGGCTTATATAGGTGAATCCATGGAAGGCCATCATTGAAATAATCTTTTTTTTTTTAGATATATATTTTTTTTTTGAACGTATGGTTCAAGCTAATTTTGTTACGAAATATAGAACTACGCCATAGACTACAATATATAGTAATGGAAAAATGAGTTTATTATAAGGTTGCCTAAAAAAGGAAAGAGATCAACAAAAAGATCTTTTTCCTAAAATCCCTCCTCGTCCCATAGCATACCCCACAATCCATATTTTTTTATTCAATATGAAAATAATAGAAAAAAATTAAAATAGAATAAAATAACAAAGCAAAGGAAAGAAAAAGCTTCTCCATTTCGGTTGATTTTGGTCAACCGATTGACCAAACGAAAATAGTAATATAATAACTAACAAATTGTATGAACTTATATTTAGATCAACCAAATAATGTTATTTCTATCTAATGATTTGGACTAATTAATTTACCGATTTAGATTTGATCTAGTGTAAGAATGATAAAAATAAAAAAAACGTAAGGGGAAATAATTTCCAATCAAAGTGGAATTCATAACAAATGGGTTGGTTAGGAAAGCGTAGGTATATGCAATTTAATGGGCTATAACTAAGTCAACTCCCGCATATGTTTTATTAATTGATTCTCAAATACTATATGAATGTACGATGAGTGGTTAGTTTTCATTATGAAATAAAGACATTTATGTGGAATAGTCAATATTGCCTGATTATATATGCACTTTAATATATGAAATATATGAACTAAATAAACTAAAGATATATTTAGATATAGTTCATTTAGACCCTAAATTCTATGAATTTAGATAGTTCTTCCAAGGTAAGCCTGCCCCCCCCCACCCCTTTCGAACTTTGACTGTTTATATGTTTGGATGCTTTTTCTTAATTTCATGACTTTACTAATTTACTTTATAGTTCGAAACTAAGAAATGAATGAGTTTGTGGATAGAAAGGAAAATAGATATTGAAAGAGTTCCAACGATTCAATAATACTATTATTTCAATTCCTTGAACCCGAAGTTTTTAGTTATTTCGACCGGACAAACCCTAGCAATGTAATAAGAAAGTTCTAACTCATTAGATGATTGTATCATTAACCATTTTTTTTTGGTACGAGGGGACTTATCATGGATCCACTGATTTCTGCCGCTTCCGTTATTGCTGCTGGTTTGGCCGTAGGGCTTGCTTCTATCGGACCGGGGGTGGGGCAAGGAACTGCTGCGGGTCAAGCTGTCGAAGGTATTGCGAGACAGCCTGAGGCAGAGGGAAAAATAAGGGGCACTCTATTGCTTAGTCTAGCTTTTATGGAAGCTTTAACAATTTATGGATTGGTTGTAGCATTAGCACTTTTGTTTGCGAATCCTTTTGTTTAATCTTAAAAATATAAAAAATACAGAGTGTAGTGCCTTTTACTTGTCATTTGCTTTTTCAAATGATCGCAAGATTTGACTCCTCTATATTCATTGACAAAATAACTCACGGGAAGGGCTGATTTGCGGATGAGGAATTGGTATACCGACCCAACCCGCTTTCATCCTTCCCATCTGGAGTCCAGGGGGGTTAAGTATTGCAAGAATGCGGTTAGTTTACATAACTCCAATACTTTTCAAAATCAAAATAAAGCAATAAAAAAAAAAAAAAAGAAGGCTATTCTATTTTCGAGTCTATCTATTATCTATAAAGGAGATACTATGAAAAATGTAACCGATTCTTTCCTTTCTTTGAGCCACTGGCCATCCGCTGGGAGTTTCGGGTTTAATATCGATATTTTATCAACAAATCTAATAAATCTAAGTGTAGTACTTGGTGTATTGCTCTTTTTTGGAAAGGGAGTGTGTGCGGGTTGTTTATTTCAAAAATAGGCTGGCTCCACCCAGCTGCGCCTTTTTTTGCTAGTTATAATAAAAAAAGGTGCATGATCTCACGAATTACTTCGAAAGAAATTTTTCAATTCGATGTAAGAACTATAGCATTTCGTGATTTATTGGTAAAATATTCTTTGATTCTCTCTCAACCAATAATATAGCAACATGAACATGGTTAAAGCAAGTTGTTTGAAGTCTCGATACAGCACGGTACTCTTTCTACCACTATGGTAATATATAGATATAGATGATTGATTCAAAACGAATCATTTTATCGCTAGAGAACACTCCTAGCGATAAAAGGATTTAAAGAGCACTTCTTGTAATTGTGGGAATTTTACTCATCCAATGCTGAATCGGCGACCTGTGTGTTCTGTATAAATAAAGAAGAATTTTTTGGATAAAAAAAAAAAGAAACGACTTTACTGACAATTATATATTTTTGTCAAAAGAGTCCTCTGAATATTTTG